GAAGTGAAATCTCATTATTTATTGTATTACAATAAATAATGAGATGAATTGTATAAATATCGTATAAGAACCCATTTATTATATATTTTGTATTAAAATATGTAAGTAAAATAAAAGAAAAATAAAGGGGGGGGGGGGGGGAGGTAAAGGGAGGTAAAGCTCGGCAGAACAAATCAGGAAAAAGACTCTTTCTTTTCCTTTTTTTTTTCATAGTTGGAAATTTCGACGACATAATAGGTTGGTAACTTTTTAACTTTTTGAAGAAGGGAAAAGGCGCCCTTATTCTTTGTTTTTTGAGTATCCATCATGTAAAATAAAAAAATAAATAAAAATAGAAAAAAGCCGGCTATCGGAGTCGAACCGATGACCATCGCATTACAAATGCGATGCTCTAACCTCTGAGCTAAGCGGGCTCACAGAAATTCTACATGTATAGGAATTCAATAAACTATATCTTAGTTTAGGCTTAGTTATTAACTATTCATTTATTGAATTTTTATTTTTTTATAATATGAATTTCAAATATGAATTTAGTTTCTTTTTATCTTTTTCATTTCGATATAATTCTATATTATATATAAATAAAATATGTTTCGTCTAGAACAATTAGATTCTATTTAAATTCAATTTCGATTTGAAATTCATTATTAATATATAATAAAAATAAATAGAATTGTCATTTTAGTTATAGAAGTCTGTCCTAAGAAAACCTAATCATAATAACATAATAAGATATTCTTATGCTTTTATTTAGAGACTAAGATGAAAGAATCGACCCTTTGAGTATTACAAATTACATGAAAAGGGAGGAGGATATATATGGTATATATCCATCCATATTGAATTGCAGCTACAGAAATGATAGAATCATTTCTGATTAGACCAATCAAATATCAAATATAGGCTTCCGATAGAAATGAGAGAAGATAGATAAAAAAGAAAATAGGAGGAAACACCTGTCGGTATAGTAATCCATATAAAATCTAAGGAATTCGATGGTTCTGGCATAAATGAACAAATAAGGGGGAAGGACATCACACTGGGATTCTAATTTTAAAATAAAAGGGGATATGGCGAAATCGGTAGACGCTACGGACTTAATTGGCTTGAGCCTTAGTATGGAAACCTACTAAGTGAAAATTTTCAAATTCAGAGAAACCCTGGAATTAATAAAAATGGGCAATCCTGAGCCAACTCCTTTTTTCAAAATTAAAAAGAAAAAAAAAAATAAGGGTTCAGAAAGCAAGAAAAAAAGGATAGGTGCAGAGACTCAAAGGAAGTTGTTCTAACAAATGGGGTTGACTGTGTTGTTATAAGAATTCTTCCATCAAAATTCCAATCCAAAAAAAAGGATGAAGCATATACGTACTGAACTATATCAAATAATTAATAACAACCCGAATCTGTATTTTTTTTTCTAATTTATATATATTATATTTATGTTATGAATTTATGAATATGAAATGAAAAAATTTATATGAGAAAAAAAAATGGAAGAATTCTTGTGAATCGATTCCAAGTTGAAAAAAGAATCAAATATTCATTCATCAAATAATTCACTCCATAGTCTGATAGATTTTTTGAAGAACTGATTAATCGGACGAGAATGAAGATAGAGTCCCGTTCTACATGTCAATACTGACAACAATGAAATTTATAATAAGAAGAAAATCCGTCGACTTTAAAAATCGTGAGGGTTCAAGTCCCTCTATCCCCAAAAGCTTATTTCACTCCCTAACGAGTTATCTGCTTTTTTTTTCATTAATGGTTTGAAGGTGGTTATGGTTCTCATTTTTTTTTCCAAATGAAATGGATCGATCCGGACGGAAATGGTTTTCTCATATCACAAGTCTTGTGATATATATGATATACGTACAAATGAATATCTTTGAACAAGGAGTACTCATTTGAGTGATTCACAATACATAGCATTACTCGTACTAAAACTTATAGACAAAGTCCCTCTTTTTGAAGACCCAAGAAATTCCGGTACCTAGATAAGACTTTCTAATACTTTTCGTCCTTTTTTTAATTGACATAAACCCAAGTTATCTAGTAAAATTAAAATGAAGAGATGATGCACCAGAAAGGGGAATGGTCGGGATAGCTCAGCTGGTAGAGCAGAGGACTGAAAATCCTCGTGTCACCAGTTCAAATCTGGTTCCTGGCACATGATGAATTTTTGATGAGTATTTATGTCTATAAATTAACCAATATGGATCAATATACATATGTCGAGATCATGACACATACGTAAGTTATTTATCTAGTTATCATGCACTCTACCCCATCTATTTTATAGATAGATATAGCTAGATGGGTAGATAGTTTGTTTATAAATTGATTATATTTTTTTTTTCTTTTTTTTTTTTTATTTTATTTGTTCATATTGTGTCTCCTCTCATGTAAAATGAATATTAATACTTCATACATATTCCAAAAGGTTAAATTAGTTAGTTGAAGCGCCCAAAACTAAAAAAAAGTAGAGTTTCGGGGATGA